TACAAAAAAAATTTCATTATGTGAATCGAAAACTTAACATTGCTATCACAAGAATTGCAAAACCTTACGGGAACCCTAATATTCTTGCAGAATTTATAGCCGGACAATTAAAAAATAGAGTTTCATTTCGAAAAGCAATGAAAAAGGCTATTGAATTAACTGAACAAGCGGATACAAAAGGAATTCAAGTACAAATTGCAGGGCGTATCGACGGAAAAGAAATTGCCCGTGTCGAATGGATCAGAGAGGGCAGGGTTCCCCTACAAACCATTCGAGCTAAAATAAATTATTGTTCCTATACAGTTCGGACTATCTATGGGGTTTTGGGCATCAAAATTTGGATTTTTATAGACAAGGAAGAGGAATAAGAAAACTTTCATTGTTTTTTCCTTCTATCTATTGATAGAAGGAAAAAGGGAGAAACTCGTTCATTCTTTTTCCTACCAATCAAACTAATTCTTAATTCTATAGGGTTGAATAAAAATTCAATTGACCTTTTGATATAATTGCTATGCTTAGTGTGTGACTCGTTGGTTTTTTTTTAGGGTTAGGGTTACAAAAGACCGACCCGATAGTATGAAAACCAATTCATCACTTCATATTATCTGGATCTAAAGAACCAGTCAAGATATGTTAAATAAGTCATATCTTTGTAGCAACTGAAATAATTAAACTTTTTTAAAGCAAAATTACAGAAGAAAGGTGTGGATAAATGGAAGGATGAGAGAAAGAGAGAAAAAGAATATCAATGATATAGAATTCTAATATGGAAGGTCTGTGGGTTATCTCATAAAAGACAATGTAATAAAGCATCAATACTAATTGATTCATACATAATGAAATTTTCAAGGAATTTATGATAGAAGAGAAGAAAAAACTCAAGAGCTTCGAGTCAATAAAGACTAAGAAGGTTGACTCAAGAATAAATTGGATTATGAGCTCCGTTGTAGAATTCTGACCTAATCATTTAGTACGAAGTGGTGGAAACGAAGGAACCTGTGAATGCAAAAGATTTTATTAAACAAATGAATCTTAATAATTCACTAGTTAGGATAGCGAAATGAACCGGAAATTAATTCATCTATTCGGAAAAGTGACGAACAAGTGCTAGGACTGAAATAGAGATTGCAAGAGTCAATATTCGCCCGCGAAAACTTTCTTTTTTTGAATTGGTAAACTCGGATAAAGGACAAAAGACAATAAAGATTTATTAGGACGTTATAAAAAAATAAAATCTTTTCTAAAAATGTTCTAATAGCTATTCAAATTAATTGAAATTCAATTTTGAATCCTTTTATTCGCGAGGAGCTGGATGAGAAGAAACTCTCACGTCCAGCTCTGTAGTAGAGATGAAATTCCGAAACAACCATCAACTATAACCCCAAAAGAACTAAATTCCGTAAACAACATAGAGGAAGAATGAAGGGAATATCTTATCGAGGTAATCATATTTGTTTCGGTAAATATGCTCTTCAAGCACTTGAACCCGCTTGGATCACATCGAGACAAATCGAAGCAGGTCGCCGAGCAATGACACGAAATGCACGCCGTGGTGGAAAAATATGGGTCCGGCTCTTTCCAGATAAACCAGTTACAGTAAGACCTGCTGAAACACGTATGGGCTCAGGGAAAGGATCCCCTGAATATTGGGTAGCTGTTGTTAAACCGGGGCGAATACTATATGAAATGGGTGGAGTAACCGAAAATATAGCTAAAAGGGCTATTTTAATAGCAGCATCCAAAATGCCTATACGAACTCAATTTATTATTTCGGGATAAAAATATAGAACCGATAGAAATGAGTCTTGGGGATGAAACAAAATCGCAGGTTTCTTTTTTTAGACTTAGACAAACAATATTTCTTTTATTTTTTTTCATCCTTTGCATTGGAAGAATAGACTCAAAAATTTATATGATTCAACCTCAGACCTATTTAAATGTAGCGGATAACAGCGGGGCTCGAAAATTGATGTGTATTCGAATCATAGGAGCTAGTAATCGCCGATATGCTCATATTGGTGACGTTATTGTTGCTGTGATCAAAGAAGCAGTACCAAATATGCCCCTAGAAAAATCAGAAGTAGTCAGAGCTGTAATTGTTCGTACCTGTAAAGAACTTAAACGTGACAGCGGTATGATAATACGATATGATGACAATGCTGCAGTTGTAATTGATCAAGAAGGAAACCCAAAAGGAACTCGCATTTTTGGGGCAATCCCCCGCGAATTGAGACAATTAAATTTTACTAAAATAGTTTCATTAGCTCCCGAAGTATTATAGAAGTATTATAAAATAAAAAAAGATCTGATATTTTTGGGGTATTTGAAAAGAAATAGTTTAAGAACTAGATTAATTCGTAGCTTGTGTTTCGCGTATATACCTTAAAAATTTTATATTCATAAACCAATAAAAAAACATGTTAATTATATCCAATTTTGAGACACCAAAAGTTTGAGTTCATCATGGGTAGAGACACTATTGCTGAGATAATAACCTCTATACGAAATGCTGATATGGATAGAAAAAGAGTTGTTCGCATAGCATCTACTAATATTACCGAAAATATTGTTAAAATACTTTTCCGAGAAGGTTTTATCGAAAACGTCAGAAAACATCGAGAAAAAAACCAAAATTTTTTAGTTTTAACCCTGCGACATAGCAGGAATAGGAAAAGACCCTATAGGAATTTGTTAAATTTAAAACGGATCAGCCGACCCGGTCTACGAATTTATTCTAACTCTCAACGAATTCCTAGAATTTTAGGTGGGATAGGGATTGTAATTCTTTCTACTTCTCGGGGTATAATGACAGATCGGGAGGCTCGACTAGAAGGAATCGGCGGAGAAATATTATGTTATATATGGTAATCCATTTAATATCCAAATGAAATCCGAAACCTCTTCCTATTTGTAAAAAAAAAAAAGATAAGGGGGTGAGTTGTCTAATATCGTTTCTCCTCCATTAGTTGATACCTCAAGGGGGCTTTACCTGGAATGAAAGAACAAAAATGGATTCATGAAGGTTTAATTACTGAATCGCTTCCCAATGGCATGTTCCGGGTTCGTTTAGATAATGAGGATCTGATTCTAGGTTATGTTTCGGGAAAGATCCGGCGTAGTTTTATACGGATACTTCCCGGAGATAAAGTCAAAATTGAAGTAAGTCGTTATGATTCAACCAGAGGACGTATAATTTATCGACTCCGAAACAAAGATTTGAAGGATTAGGTGATTTTTATTCAATACGATTCAAGATAAAAAATTCCAAGAAACCTATTTTCTATCGAGAAGTAGATTCAGAATTAAGATAAGGAATGACAAATATGAAAATAAGAGCTTCCGTTCGTAAAATTTGTGAAAAATGTCGACTAATCCGTAGACGGGGTCGCATTAGAGTAATTTGTGCCAATCCGAGACATAAACAAAGACAAGGATAAAGGGATAATCAGACTCACTAAAGGGCTCAGCGTACAAATACAAATAAAGAATCTGTTTTGACATGAAATGGATATATCCATATATTTCTGACTCATATTTATGAGATGATACAATATGGCAAAAGGTATACCGAGAACTGGTTTACGTAGAAATGTACGTATTGGTGCACGTAAAAGTGCACGTAAAATACCAAAGGGAGTTATTCATGTTCAAGCAAGTTTCAATAATACCATTGTTACAGTTACAGATGTACGAGGTCGGGTGGTTTCCTGGTCCTCGGCCGGTACTTGTGGATTCAAGGGTACAAGAAGAGGGACACCCTTTGCCGCTCAAACTGCAGCATCAGTTGCTATTCGTACAGTAGTGGATCAAGGTATGCAACGAGCAGAAGTCATGATAAAAGGTCCCGGTCTCGGAAGAGACGCCGCATTACGAGCTATTCGTAGAAGTGGTATACTATTAACTTTTGTACGGGATGTAACCCCTATGCCACATAATGGCTGTAGACCTCCGAAAAAAAGACGTGTATAGAAATAAACAGTGAAGAAATTTCAAGAGAAACAAGAGAAATAAATAATTCAATCAAAAAAAATATTATTACTATGGTTCGAGAGAAAGTAACAGTATCTACTCGGACACTACAGTGGAAGTGTGTTGAATCAAGAACAGACAGTAAACGCCTTTATTATGGTCGATTTATTCTGTCTCCACTTATGAAAGGACAAGCCGACACAATAGGCATTGCGATGCGAAGAGCTTTGCTTGGAGAAATAGAAGGAACATGTATCACACGTGTAAAATCTGAGAACGTCTCCCACGAATATTCTACTATAACGGGTATTCAAGAATCGGCCCACGAAATTATAATGAATTTGAAAGAAATTGTATTGAGAAGTAATCTATATGGAACTTGTGACGCGTCTATTTGTGTTAGAGGTCCTGGATATGTAACTGCTCGAGATATCATCTTACCACCTTATGTAGAAATTGTCGACAATACACAACATATAGCTAGCTTGACAGAACCAATAAATTTACGTATTGGATTAGAAATTGAAAGAAATCGCGGATATCTTATAAAGATGCCACATAACTTTCAAGATGGAAGTTATCCTGTAGATGCTGTATTCATGCCTGTTCGAAACGTGAATCATAGTATTCATTCCTATGGAAATGGGAATGAAAAACAAGAGATACTCTTTCTCGAAATATGGACAAATGGCAGTTTAACTCCGAAAGAAGCACTTCATGAAGCCTCCCGGAATTTGATTGATTTATTTATTCCCTTTTTATATAAGGAAGAAGAAAACTTACTTTTAGAGGACAATCAACATATGGTTCCTTTATCCCCCTTTACTTTTCACAATAAATTAGATAAAGTCGGAAAAAACAAAATAGCATTGAAATCTATTTTTATTGATCAATTCGAATTGTCTCCCAGAGTTTATAATTGCCTCATAAGGTCCAATATATATACATTATTGGACCTTATGAATAAGAGTCAAGAAGATCTTATGAAAATTGAGCATTTTCGCCTAGAAGATGTAAAACAGATATTGGGC